CGAGTTTCATTTCGAAAAGCAATGAAAAAGGCTATTGAATTAACTGAGCAAGCGGATACAAAAGGAATTCAAATACAAATTGCAGGGCGTATCGACGGAAAAGAAATCGCGCGTGTCGAATGGATCCGAGAAGGTAGGGTTCCTCTACAAACCATTGGAGCGAAAATTGAGTATTGCTCCTATAGAGTTCGAACTATCTATGGGGTATTAGGAATAAAAATTTGGATATTTATGGATGAAGAATAATAAGAATAAGACTCTACTTGTCTTTACGTTCTATTCTGTGATAGAACAAAAAATGACAAATTCTTTCATTTTTTGATTGAACATAAAAAAATGAGCAGTTCTAAATTCTATAAGGTTAAATAAAAATTTGATTGATCATTTGATATAATTGCTATGCTTAGTGTGCGACTCGTTGGGTTTTTTAGGCTTAGCATTCAAAAAAAAAATGGGCGGACCCCAGTATAAGCTAATAACTATAGCACTAATAACCAACTCATCGCTTCGGATTATCTGGATCCAAAGAATCAGTCAAGATATGATATATTGGTCATATCATTATAGCAACTGAAATCTTTTTTTTGCATTAAGTAAAAGAAAAAAACCAATCTGATTATGAATATATCTAAATTGTGAAGCAAAATAAAAAAGTATGTGGATAAATAGAAGGATGAGAGAAAGAGAGAAAAAGAAATAGCAATGAAATGATATATTATTCCAATATGTAAGGTCTATGAAGCATCTCATAAAGAGCAATGTAATAGAGCATCAATAGAGATTCATCAATAATTAGATGAATATCTGTTCATCGAAGAAAAAATCAAGAGCCTTAAGTCAATAAAGACTGAGAAGGTTGACTCAAGAACAATTTTTTTTTTTTTATTAAATATTAAAATAAAATTAGTAAAAAATTATTAAATTTAATATTAAATTTAATTTGAATATTAAATAAATATTAAATTAAGGCTCCATTGGAGAATTCAGACCTAAGCATTAATCGAGAAGCGATGGGGACGACGGAACCCGTGAATGCAGAGGATTCTATTGAAAATGAATCCTAATGATTTATCGGGTAGGATGGCGGAACAAACCCGAGGCCACTTCATTTCTTTTTAGTCTGATTCTGAGAGGTCATGAGTTAACCCGACAACTGAAATAGATATTGAAAGAGTAAATATTCGCCCGCGAAAATTTTATTTTTATTTTATTTGATTGTTAAATTTTTGTCGATCCGATATGAATATGATAAAAAAAGACAAAACAAAATAAAGATTCGTTATAACATTATAACAAAACCAAGATAAGACATTATCTATAAATAGAATCCATGTTTAATTACTTATATATATATCCAATATATATCCAAACAAGATATACAAATTTCTAATAGATCAGATAAAATCTCAAAGCAAAGAATCCCAGGATTCAATCTATTATTCATTAACTACCTGTATATCTTAAGAATAAAATAAACTATTTTTTTAGTCATTTTTTTTCGCGAGGAGCTGGATGAGAAGAAACTCTCATGTCCAGTTCTGTAGTAGAGATGGAATTGATAAACAACCATCAACTATAACCCAAAAAGAACCAGATTTCGTAAACAACATAGAGGAAGAATGAAAGGAATATCTTATCGAGGTAATCGCATTTGTTTCGGTAGATATGCTCTTCAAGCACTTGAACCCGCTTGGATTACATCTAGACAAATAGAAGCGGGGCGCCGCGCAATGACACGAAATGTACGCCGTGGTGGAAAAATATGGGTACGTATATTTCCAGACAAACCAGTTACGGTAAGACCTACAGAAACACGTATGGGTTCGGGGAAAGGATCTCCCGAGTATTGGGTAGCTGTCGTTAAACCGGGCAGAATACTTTATGAAATGAGCGGAGTAGCCGAAAATATAGCCAGAAAGGCTATTTCAATAGCGGCGTCCAAAATGCCTATAAAAACTCAATTCATTATTTCAGGATAGGAATATAGAACCAAAGGAAAGAAGTCTTGGGAATAAAAAAAACAATTGCGGGTTTCCTTTTTTTTTTGACAAACAATATTTCTTTTTTTCTTCGTCCTTTGTTACATTGAAAGAAGAGATTAAAAAAATGATTCAACCTCAGACCCATTTGAATGTAGCAGATAACAGCGGGGCCCGAGAATTGATGTGTATTCGAGTCATAGGAGCTAGTAATCGCCAATATGCTCATATTGGTGACGTTATTGTTGCTGTGATCAAGGAAGCAGTACCAAATACACCTCTAGAAAGATCAGAAGTGATCAGAGCTGTAATTGTACGTACTTGTAAAGAACTCAAACGCGACAACGGTATGATAATACGATATGATGACAATGCTGCAGTTGTCATTGATCAAGAAGGAAATCCAAAAGGAACTCGAATTTTTGGTGCGATCGCCCGGGAATTGAGACAGTTAAATTTCACTAAAATAGTTTCATTAGCTCCTGAGGTATTATAAGACGAGACCTCAATATAGTTATAGTATTTAAATTAGAGTATTTAAATGACATAGATTAATTAGTAGATTGTGTCTCACGTATATACCTTTACTAAGTAAAAAAAAAGAACACGTTGGTTATATCAAAATTCGGAGCAACAATAATTTTAGTTTACCATGGGTAAGGACACTATTGCTGACATAATAACCTCTATACGAAATGCTGACATGAATAGAAAAGGAACGATTCGAATAGGATCTACTAACATCACTGAAAACATTGTTAAAATACTTTTACGAGAAGGTTTTATCGATAACGTAAGGAAACATCGGGAAAGCAACAAATATTTTTTGGTTTTAACCCTACGACATAGAAGGAATAGGAAAGGACCATATAGAACTATTTTAAATTTACGACGGATCAGTCGACCCGGTCTACGAATCTATTCTAACTATCAACAAATTCCTAGAATTTTAGGCGGGATGGGGATTGTAATTCTTTCTACTTCGCGGGGTATAATGACAGACCGGGAGGCTCGACTAGAAGGAATCGGCGGAGAAATTTTGTGTTATATATGGTAATCTGTCTGATATCCGAATTGTATCCGAAACTTTCCATTTGTGAAAAAAAAAGAAAAAAGCACGGGTTGTCTAATAGAACTCCTCCTGCCCTACAGTAGTTGATACGTAAAGGAAATTTTACCTGGAATAAAAGAACAAAAATAGATTCATGGAGGTTTAATTAGTGAATCACTTCCATTCCGGATTCCTTTAGATAATGAAGATCTAATTCTAGGTTATGCTTCAGGAAGGATCCGATCGACTTTTATACGTATGCCACCGTGGGATAGAGTCAACAAAAGTGAAGTAAGTGCTTATGATTCAACCAGGGGGCGTATAATTTATAGACTCCGCAACAAGGATTCGAACGATTAGGTAGTTTTTTCAACTTCAAGATTACTTTCAGGGGGATCCAATTCAAGGTTCAAAAATTTCAAGAAACTTATTTTCTTCCAATAAGTGGATTCGGAAAAATTTAAGGAATAACAACTATGAAAATAAGGGCTTCCGTTCGTAAAATTTGTGAAAAATGTCGATTAATCCGTAGGAGGGGACGAATTATCGTAATTTGTTCCAACCCAAGACATAAACAAAGACAAGGATAATCTTTCTATTCTAAAAAGAACTCCCTAAAGAAAATAAACTAATCTTAAAGAAAGCGATGAACAAATAAAAATAGAAGATCTGTTTTGACATGAAATGGATATATCCATATATCTCTGACTTATCTTTATGAAATGATAAAATATGGCAAAACCTATACCAAAAGTTGGTTCACGTAGGAATGGGCGCAGTAGTGCACGGAAAAGTGCACGTAGAATACCAAAAGGAGTTATTCATGTTCAAGCAAGTTTCAACAATACCATTGTTACTGTTACAGATGTACGGGGTCGGGTAATTTCTTGGTCCTCCGCCGGTACTTGTGGATTCAAGGGTACAAGAAGAGGGACTCCTTTTGCTGCTCAAACCGCAGCGGGAAATGCTATTCGAGCAGTAGTAGACCAAGGTATGCAACGAGCAGAAGTTATGATAAAGGGTCCTGGTCTCGGAAGAGATGCAGCATTACGAGCTATTCGTAGAAGTGGTATACTATTAAGTTTCGTACGAGATGTAACCCCTATGCCACATAATGGCTGTAGACCCCCTAAAAAAAGACGTGTGTAGAAATAAACACTAAAGAGATTTCAAGAGAAATAAATGATTCAATGATCTGATCAAATAAAATAATATTGCTATGGTTCGAGAGAAAGTAAAAGTCTCTACTCGGACACTACAGTGGAAGTGTGTTGAATCAAGAACAGATAGTAAGCGTCTTTATTATGGACGCTTTATTCTGTCTCCACTTATGAAAGGCCAAGCCGACACAATAGGCATTGCGATGCGAAGAGCTTTGCTTGGAGAAATAGAAGGAACATGCATTACACGTGCAAAATCTGAGAAAATACCACACGAATATTCTACCATAGTAGGTATTCAAGAATCAGTACATGAAATTTTAATGAATTTGAAAGAAATTGTATTGAGAAGTAATTTGTATGGAACTCGTAACGCCTTTATTTGTGCCAAGGGTCCCGGATATGTAACTGCTCAAGACATCATCTTACCACCTTCTGTGGAAATCGTTGATAATACACAGCATATAGCTAGCCTAATCGAACCAATTGATTTGTGTATTGGATTACAAATCGAGAGAAATAGAGGATACGGTATAAAAATGCCAAAGAACTTTCACGACGGAAGTTATCCTATAGATGCTGTATTCATGCCTGTTCGAAATGCGAATCATAGTATTCATTGTTATGGGAATGATAATGAAAAACAGGAGATACTTTTTCTAGAAATATGGACAAATGGAAGTTTAACTCCTAAAGAAGCACTTCATGAAGCCTCTCGGAATTTGATTGATTTATTTATTCCTTTTCTACATGCGGAAGAAGAAAACTTACATTTAGAAAACAATCAACACAACGTTACTTTACCTTTTT